TGAGTATAGAAGCAATTTTTTAGGATATATCATCAGGGTAATGATTCATCAACCCGCAAGCTCTTTTTATGAGGCTCAAACGGGAGAATTTCTCCTGGAAGCGGAAGAACTTTTAAAATTGCGTGAAACCCTCACAAGGGTTTATGTACAACGAACGGGCAAACCCTTATGGGTTATATCCGAAGATCTCGAAAGGGATGTTTTTATGTCAGCAACAGAAGCCCAAGCTCATGGAATTGTTGATCTTGTAGCGGTCGAATAAAACGAATAAAAATAGTTTAACATTTGCAATTTTTTCTTATTACTAGGTTTACCAGTCTGGGTTTAATATTCTATTAACTAGAAATACATTCGGTTAGGATTGATCTAAACCAGCCCATTATGTATATGATTCAAGATGCCAACTATTAAACAACTTATTAGAAACACAAGACAGCCAATCCGAAATGTCACGAAATCCCCCGCTCTTCGGGGATGCCCTCAGCGCCGAGGAACATGTACTAGGGTGTATGTGTGACTCGTTCAGATTATGAGATGGAACAAAAACAAATGAAAGGAAATAAATTTTCCAGTATCAATGATCCGTACTATAGTCTAAAACTCCAGTCATTCTTTAAAATTCATAAAATGAAAATGATCCGTTCATCTATTGGGTATGAAATTTATGGTTTCTGTTGGTATAAATAGGATTTAAGATAAGAAAAAACTTCCCATCGGTAACGAATGTTATCCGTTTAGCAGGGAATCTTATTTTAAGAGCAAAAAAATTCTGCTCCCATTCTTGCAAGAACGGACTAACAGGGTCAGCTATCCAGCTAACCTTCAAAATTAAATACCGTTACTGTATAGGTGAATCTCGTTGTGAAAGACCTATTACTGGAGAATTCATGGGTAGAGCCAAAAAGTTTGAACTGTACAAGTTATCAATAAGATTCTGTAAATGAAGTAGAAGTAAAGGGCTCCGGTGTATAGAAAGGACCTCACCGTTTAAAAAGTAACCATAGAAACGAAGGAACCCGCTATTTATTTCTTTAATCATCTATATTTAATTTGAATTTACATTTTTTTTATTTACTTTTGTTTGATACATTAATACAATTAATTTCTTATTTTATTGTCTTGTTTCAAGACGAAATGTCGAAAAAAAAAAATAGTGGTTGGGAAGGTTATAGTAGCAAAAGCCATTGGAATTTTTATTTTATACATTGGAAAAATCCGTTTTGTTATTAATAGATCAGGATGAGAAAAGAATAGCTCAAAGAAAGAAAATCAATTAGTTATTCATCAAAGTTTTATTTATTCAATGACTAGAGTTAAACGAGGATATATAGCTCGAAGACGAAGAAAAAAAGTTCGTTTATTTGGATCAAGCTTTCGAGGGGCTCATTCAAGGCTTACTCGAACTATTGCTCAACAGAAAATAAGAGCTTTGGTTTCGGCTCATCGGGATAGAGATAGGCAAAAGAGGGATTTTCGTCGTTTGTGGATCACTCGGATAAACGCAGTAATTCGCGAAAAAGGGGTATACTATAATTATAGTAAATTTATACACGATCTGTACAAGCGACAGTTGCTTCTTAATCGTAAAATACTTGCACAAATAGCTATATTAAATAGGAAGTGTATTTATATGATTTACAATGAGATCATAAAAAACGAAGATTCGAAAGAATACCTCGAAATTATTTAAATTAAGTTCCCCGGAGTTTATTCTCCGGGAGTATAGAGTAGAAATTAGTCTGAGAAAATCCAATAAATAGAAATAAATAAATAAAAATCAACAAATCCATTCAAAAAAAAAATTCCCAAATTTTATATTATCTTATGACGTGACAATCAAATTTCAATTTTTCTAGATTCTCACAATTTTTTAGAACAAAACCGCAATCCGTTAAGTTAAATAGTAAATAAAAAAAATAAGTCTATTTTTTTTATTTATTTTTGTTTCTAAAACTAGCAGTTCTAGTAGTCGACTCGGTTCTTTCAAATTGTTTCTCATTATTAAGAAAAGGTAACAAAGATAAAATACGAGCTTGTTTTATAGCAATAGTAATTAATCGTTGTTGTTTCAGGGTCAATCTATTTACTCGCCTAGATAAAATTTTTCCTTGTTCACTAATAAATCGACTAATTAAACTCATGTTTCTATAATCAATTCGATCCCCCGATTGAATCGGGGGCAAACGCCTACGAAACGATCGCTTGGATTTAATAAAGGGTCGCTTGGATTTATCCATAGTTTGTTTAGTTTATTCCTTATACCGAAAATCCTATTTCTTAATTCTTATTTTTTTTAGGTCCAGCCAAAACAAAATAGGATTCGATTTGTTTATTTCTATTTTATATATTTTATATATTATATATAATAATAATTAATCTTTAATTATTATAATATTATAATATAGAAAAAAATTTTCTATAAAAAAAAATCCTATTTATCTATATATAATAAAAATTTTGTCCCCTTACTTGAAAGGATAATAGACAGATGCCCGGTTCGATCTATTTCTTTATCTCACCATGAATTGTATGTTGGTAACAATAGGAACAGAATTTTCGCAATTCCAACCGACTAGGCGTATTGTGGCGATTCTTTTGAGTAATATATCTGGAAACACCTCTTGATCCTTTATTAAGACTCTTTCGAACACAACCCGTACATTCTAAAATGACTTTTACTCGGACATCTTTACCCTTAGCCATGAACCTCCTTTGTATATTTGATTCAAGCAACTTTTCTATTTTTTTATTTAAATAGAAAAGTTGCAAAAATAGAAGTTGCTAAAGATTTTTTTTAAATCAATAGAGTAATAATATATAAGTTTAAGTAAAGAAATACTACGGAATCAAATTCCAAAAATTTTTAATTATATTTCTAATCACAGTATTTCATTCTCTAATCTTCGTTAACCCCTTCCCATAGCAATAACTAGAATGAAAAAAAGGGGAATGTCAACGCATCTGGGAAAAAACGATTGATTTCGATTAATAGACCAGCTAAAGAACCAAACCATAAAGTACTTAATACTGGTGCCACGGAAAGATAGGTTTTGAAATCTCGCATTTCAAATTCTCCTTTTTAATTTCTTTAATGTATAAAATAATAGTAATCCATATCTAATCTATGCTTCGATGTATATATGTAAAAACTACTTGATGTTTGTATAAGTCAAATTAAAATATACAATAATATAATTAATATAGTAGTTTAATATAGTGGTTAATAGTAGATAAGATCTTTTTTTAAGAAAAAAAAAGACCATGTCGTTTCCTACTGAACAGAACATTCCCGAAAAATCTTTTTTTTAGTTTACGGATGGTTTTTCATATACATAAATAGAAAGGTTTTTCTATTTATATGATAAGAGACCAAAAAAAGAAAAAAGAGGAAATAAGAGGTCAAATTAAATTATGTATTTCTATGAAAAATTAAGGATGTGGATGTGGAAAACAAGACAAGGATTCTTTACAATTACATTATAAAAACAAATTGAAAGGGATGTAGCGCAGCTTGGTAGCGCGTTTGTTTTGGGTACAAAATGTCACGGGTTCAAATCCTGTCATCCCTACCTAATTACTTTGGAGGATGTAGATAGAGTTTAGAGTTATAAAAAAACCTGTTCTTTCCAGCCTTAGCGATTGTGATAAGAAAGCGCTCTTAGTTCAGTTCGGTAGAACGTGGGTCTCCAAAACCCGATGTCGTAGGTTCAAATCCTACAGGGCGTGATTCAATTCTTCTTAGGTCAAATTGAATTATTGAATTAGACTGAAATAAATGAACAAGAATCTAATCGAAAATTGACCTCCTGTGGATTAGAGAAAGAAGGAGGTCAATCACAAAAATAAAAGATTTGTTAATTAATCAAAGGTCCAACTGATCACCACGTCTGTATTGTAAATATGCAGTTACAAATAATCCAGCCAAAGTAATAGGAATTAGACCTAAGACGATTCCAAATAGAAAAACTTCAATCATTTCAATCAATTCGTTTGAAAAAAAAAAGAAAGGTAATATCTATCCCTAAAATATTAATCTGAATTGTCCATGAATCTCAATAACAAAAAATTCTCAATTGACCCAGTTAAAAACTATAAAATGGACGGAATTCCACATTAAAGTATTTCTTGAGTTCTTCATTCAATTAATTTCAAATAAGTCGTATCTTGTTTAGGCCTATAAATAGAGCGGAGGTAATAGTTAAAGCCGCTAGTAAAAAACCGAAATAACTAGTTAGAGTAGGCATGAAGGAGCTAAATAAAATATCTTCTTTTTATACATATGTTTCTAAAGCACTTACCTAAGTTTTCATTTGGAAAGAAAAAAATGTAAATTCAAAGAATAAGTTCAATTTTAAGTTTTTGATTCATCAACTATTACATTGGCGATCTTACTAACAAAGATAAAGAAAGCGCGGTAGAAAAAAAAAGAAATGACTCATTATCTGTGACATCTACCCATCTCGTGATTTGGATTTGGAATCAACCGATTTTTTTGTAAAACCTTTGAGTAAAATAATCGAATAATAATAATCTAATAATAAAATAATAAATAACTATGCCATGGAACTTTATTCAAAAATGAAATGTTATTGATTTGAATCACTATAATATATAAAAAAAAAATGAAAAAAAAATTCTATTTTGATCCTTTCTTCTTTTAAATTGGCTCAAATCTCTTTTTTTTTTAGAATGAAAAGTTTTTTTATAACATAATCCTTCTTCTTACTTGAAATTGAACTTATTAGACTCAGCAATTTGGTTCATCCATATAAAAAATATTTTGCCCAACTCGATTCTAAGACTAGTAATTGCTATTATCTTTGCTTTTTTTTATAGGTTCCACATTCCATATTAATATTATTTAATTTTATTTATAAAAAGAAATCTTTGCAGTTAGGTCAATAAAAAAAAACTCTTGGATCTAATACAACAATGGATGCGTCGCAAATATTGATTAATTGAAATCAATTAATCCATTAATCGTTTTTTTTCGACGATTA